GATGCTCTTGCCGATATCGATACAGTGGCTGGGTGGCATATTCGGTAATAGAAAGAAAAGGACTTAAACCAGGAAGGTCCATCCTGAGCCAAAGTCATCTGGTTAATTACTATCGCTCTAAAATATGAGTATTCAACTGAGTCAATTCAATCATCCGATACACGGGAAGCTTCTATAGATTGCTACTTCTTCTGACCCAGCGGATTTCTCGTCGAAAGACGTTCTAACGGGAGATAGAGAAAGTAGGGCATAGAGCAGAAAGAAAGACTACCTTTACAACGGAATACACCAGCTACAAGAGACACATTCAGGGCTCCTGCCAGGCATACTACACTCAAAGAAATAGATACATCTATGAAATGATTGCAGCGATTGCCTAGGAAATCTTACACACTCGGAATCAAAGATAACGAATAAAGGAGCACTCCTTAACTAATTACACTAACGGAAGGAGGTTACTTCTCAAACGGGGAGAAAGAATTAATAAAAGACGAGAATGTTTCCTATGGTGCTTTGGTGCCACCGCAACCACTATATTAAAAAAAAAAGCATTACACTTATCGCACTACCGCGACTAAGACTTTCTTTCTACGGGCTCCAAGAACAGAACGCTAACAAGTCGAAGTGATAAGGCCTGGTTCAGGAAGGATTGATCCTAGATGGCAAAGTTGAGTACTACGAGAGGGGGTACGTTATACAGAATAAACCCCAATTGTTGCTACGATAATGGCAATATAATGAGTTTTTGGGGATTAAAACCTGGGATTTGGCTTTGAAAAAGCTAGGTACGAGATTGAAGGATTTTATGAACCAAGTCAACGGGCGAGGGATGATGGAATTATGGAATTCTCGACTCGAAATGGGTTCTGCTCGAAGGCTGACGTAGAAGAGAAGAGTTTCGGCATTCAAATGAGCTATTCCTATTCCACGAAATTCATTTCTTGGATAACTTTCCAAAAAGAGTTAAGCTACGATAGACCCAATTCATGTTCCTCAGTCAAGATGAAGGGGGGATGAGATCTTTTAGCGGGTTAGTGGGGTCCTTGGCTAAGATGGAATCTTCACCTTTGCTTTCAAGTTATCTTATCAAAGCCGGGAAATAGGGAACTCTAAGTGGCTCACTTATAGTGTTTGAAGTGAGGAAATCCAGATAGATGGCATTTCCAGTGAACCCAGGAAAGCCAAGACTAGCTCATTCACCGGAATTTGGTTGGAGCAGCGGTAGGGCAAACCCAGTCTCAGTCCCGCCTATGGTCTACTCAAAGGTTGAAGAGAAAGAGAGTGGAATTCACGGGCGACAAAGAAAGGGCTCAAGCGAATAAGCTTGATTACGGAGGGAAGAGAGATCTTGCACCTAGTGAATAGTAAGGGAAAAGGCTGCTATAGTTCGAGAACGCAGAGGTGATGAGCCGAGAAGCTCCACACAAGTAGATGTTAAGGCAGTATCAGTGGTACAGCGAACCACTCATTCAATCTACTGTGAGTTGCGGAGTTTACCTTGTTCGGTCAAGTACCTGAGGGCAGTCGTCTTAGAAGAGATGGCGTGCTCTCCGGCTTGGGTATGGAGAGCAAATGTGGTAAAGGGGAAGCAGTGAGTCGACCCTTTAGTCTAGTATCGGTGGTAGGGTTGACTTGCCTTCTTGTGCTTATTGGTCTTAAGTTGGTAAACAGTGATTTTAAAGGTCCCAGTTTATAGGCATTAAGGCAATAGGCACTTGCGGGTCCTGTTAACTTTTAGTAGTAAGGAAGCCAGTGGGGTAGGCGCTGTCAAGCGTGCAACCTTACTAATAAAGGGGCTCTTGTACGTTAGTCTAATACTGCGACTTGACTTCTCTTGAACGAGCTATTCTTTAGGAGCTGTTTCTTAAATGGGGGCATGTAGCTGGTCTTAAGGAAAGGGCTTCTTATGGGGCCCCTGGCTTCCCTTTCAAAGGAGTGAACGGAGTGAAAACTAGCTAAAGAGAGCCTTTTGTGGGCCCGAGCTCAGTGAACGAAGCGAATGAAGTGAACAAAGCGAGGAGGAGGGAGGACTCAACATTAGCCCTAGTATTAGTAAATTACTTTCTCATTCTCTTGTGAAACTCAAAGATAACTCTTTAAAACGGCTCAACAGGTTTGATCTCTCTTTTATTGGTTAGACTTTTTTATTTATTGGTTTTTGGGGAGGCCCGTTCCTCAATGAGAAACTCTAATAACTCAGCCGGATTCGGGCGTTGGTTGATAGATGGAAAGTCCTTCCCGTACTTCTCCATTAGAGGAACTAGAACTTGGGCCACTCTCTCCTTCTGAGCGAGAACTTTCGCTCGTTGGTTTTTAAGAAGAATGGCCTTAATTACATGGGGATCCTTTTCGACAGGTTCCCGCGTAATTACCTCCACATGATCAACCGGACTAGGCGCGGTGATCGGCATCCCCGTCGAAGAAGACGGGGCCAAGGAAGGTACAGCCCAAATAGGAGATAGATCCGCAGATGTAACAAGATCCCGCAAATGAGTGTTTTTCGGTACAACAATTTGCGCGACTTGTACTCCATGTAACTGGGAAACGGTAGAAGTTCCTTCCCCTTCGAGGGGTGGATTATGGGGAACTTGCTTGCCTTCTTTCTGACCTTAAGAAAGACACCTTCCTGCGCTTTTGCCGGATTGAGATACTCTTCCTTTACCGCTTGCGCTTATAACAGATGAGATAAAGCTCGTTAACTTGCTTTCCTTGTTTTATTTCTCTTTCCTGAAAAAGAAAAGGATGGATTTGACTTCTTTAACTGATTTGACAAGGAACTGGAGGCCTTTGAAGGGCTACTAGTATTAGCGAGGAAGATCGGATCGGAATAGCAGACGAATTGCGGCATATTAGTACAAATAGGCTATAGATGTCGGCATTCCTTTGCCTCCATTTCCACTTCTCGAAAACTCCTCGCATCCTCCCGCCGGAAGAGTAGGCAAGTGATCAGTACTGGTCCATCTGCCCATCCCTCTTCGATTGAAAGGAAGACTATACCCGGCGCTTTCCCCACCTACCTCTCTTTCTCTAGTCTTAATTCCGACCCAACAGGCTATCCCACCACGGTCGGCCGATGCAAACAAAGCTCACCGCCGCTATAGACGGAATGGCAGGAATAGAGCCTGCTGATGGATCCATCCTTCCCCTCCCACCTGGAATGAAATGAGTTGGCCAGCCATCCAGGCGATAGAAAGGGAATCAGTAGTCAGAGAAGAAATCCGATCCCCTCTTCTTTCTCGCCCGCAGAGGTTGGTTTTGAAGTCGGGGAGTAAAGCTCTTTTTTCCTTTTCCAGCATCAATTCACCAGTCCCCTGGCAAGTAGTAAGGAGAGATCCTTTCTTATCTTAAAAGAACTCTTTTTCGATGCGAAGAAAAGAATAGCGTAGTAGAGTAGTCAAGTAGCCTGGGGAAAAAGCTAAACCTTCTGAGAGGGGATGCCGAGAATCCTATCTAGTCTTGAAAGAAGAAGGTAGCCAGAATATAGTCTAGTCTGAACCATTAGCATAGTCTCTTGTTGAAGAAGCTGGTAGAGAGTGATGCCTTCTAGTCAAGACATAAGTGAAATTGGAAGGGTTTCTTTTATGAATGGTATTTTCTAAGTAATAAAGAAAGCATCCAAGACTGATCCGAGAACTTGAGAGATCGAATCATAGCCATAGCGTAGTCAAAGTAAAAGAAAAAGGGTTTGACCATTTCAGGTCGTGTATGGCAGGTCACCTAACAGTGTGTTAGATTTTTTGCCTTTACCTTCCGGGTCTAACTAATCCCAGTTGGAGACAAAGCAATAGGAATCCGGATAAGTGCCATTGGTACCATTCCTGCTTCTCTTGTCCCTACCCTAAACCAACTATAGGAACAGAGGCTTCTCACAAAGATTGATTGGAACAGCCATAACTTGAGAATTCCCCAGTCGTTGTTTGAGCTTCAAACTAGCTATGCGCTAAAGAAGCCCTAACCTAACCCTTATAGCAAGAGTAGTGCTACTAAGCGAAGAAAGGTACCTCTGCATTGATTGACTAAAGCAGGAAAAGCAGCCCTTCTGACTGAAACAACCGAACCATCTGGAATCTGTCTTTGCTCACTCCATGAGATAATCTACTTTGTCTGTTCCTCAGGAGATCCCTATGTTATGTATCTATCCTGTGCTTTCTTTCTCTCGGTATGGTTCACCACATGACATGCCTGTGATCGATCTCTTTCAAGCTAGGCTTGGTATCGGTATCTCAGTCTGCTTTCCCTGCCATCGGTAGTACTCTAAAAGTCTTGTGGGATCTACTGCTTTTTTTTTTCTAACTCTTTGTAGAATAGAAATTTTTTGGATGGGAGGAGAGTCCCGCGTCTAAATCCATAAAAGAGGAGTATGAAGAAGAGAAAGGAGGAAAGAGCATGGGCAATAAGTGTCAAGCTAGATCTTTCTTTTCTAGCTGAATTTCTTCTATCTTTCTCCCGCGTTTTACTTCCTCACTTTTGATAACTATAATCTTTCCTACTTCCGTAGAAGGAGAGGTCTATGTTAAACGTAATTCCTAATATTGAATAGGAATTGAAAAGCAAATTCTTCGTGGCCCTGCCTAATGAGCGGGTAACTTCCTTAATATGTTAAGGAGATAAAATTCTCCCGCATTCTTTTATCGAGTTGGAGTTGGGGCTAATCCAACTCGGATATAGTCAAGAAATCCAGAGCGTCAGAGCTTCCTTACTAAGCGGAAAATCTAGTCAGAAATTCCTTCTTTTAATCCAAGATTACCGCATCCCTCATCCCCTTATGAAGTTCTAGGATTCCCCGTGTTAGCCCCTTTTTCTTAATCTACGTTGAATTCCCACTCCTCGAGGAACGAAGTACTCGACTGTTAAGGTAAGAGCTACGTTTACTTTTCGAAAGGTTGAGAATCATCCTGAGAATCAAGATTACTTTTTGAATCCCAATAACTTTCTGGATACTATCTCTGTATCCGTCCATTAGGTGGAGTCCACTTGAGCGTACTACTTTGCGACGATATGCCGGACTTTTTCAATTGGTGAACTTGAGAATGTCGAGTTCTTGAGAAGAAAGAAGGATTGCCTGCCTTGGTCCTACGAACAGATGACCGGGTTGCCGACTACCGTGGCCGTTCACTGCTTGAACGTTAGGGATCAGACACCCGTAAAGCAGCCCCCGAGGAAGTACCACCCGATGGTTGTAGACAAAATTTTGTGAGAAGTGGACAAGTTTATCAAGTGGACTTGCGGAGTTAGAGTACGCTACCTGGCTGGTCAATCTCGTTCCAGTCAAAAAGAAAAAAATGGCAAGAAAAAGATCTGCGTCAACTACCGAGACCTCAACAAGGCCTGCCAAAAGGATGACTTCTCTCTGCCGAACATGGATATACTTACTCATCGACAAGGGTTCGAAAAGTTTTCATTTAAAGATGGCTATAGTGGGTATAACCAGATAAGGATGGCTCTCCCGAGGATGCCAAGAAGACTGCGTTCCGAACGCCTAAGGGGAGAACTTCTATAACAAAGTGATGCCATTCGGGTTAAAGAACGCGGGTGCTACATATCAGCGAGCCATGACCACCATATTCCAAGACATGATGCACAAAGAGATCGAGGACTACGTCGACGATATAGTGGTGAAGTCAGGCAAAGGGGAGAATCACATTGCAGTATTGGATCGGGTTGAAGGGCTTGTCAGGGAGCTTCATAGGGAATTGATTGATCCCCTAGGTCAAAATACTGCTGCCAACCAGGGGAAGATAGTCGTGAGGAAAGATGATTCCGCTGAGACAGACCAATTGTTTACTTCGCGATAGTCTTAGCTCGACATTGTAAAGCCATACTCTCTACCCAAATGGATTTGAAACTGACATTCTATCCTATATATCGGATATATAAGGTTTGCACTTCCGCTTATGGTAACCGAACTTGGTAACCAAACTCTTTCCCGGCAAGAAGATGAAAGATTTCCTTCGGGCAAGTTCAGCTATAGTTGGGAAAGGAACGGACCTCAAGCTTCTTCTCTCCCTTTCTTGGCGACATGTACAAGAATTATTCCCTTACTTACGAAGCAGAGATCTTTATTTAATAGAAGGTGAATCCAAAGTACGCTAGTTATATTGATTGCACGAGCTAGCATAAAATCAGTGAAAGATGTGTTCTGCTCTTTCTGTCCTAAATAACGTCAGTCTCATATGGCTAGAATTTTAATCAAATTCAACATTGTTGTCCTATCATTGGCGAGGCCTAACTCCGCCTTCTGTACTAACTCGTCTAGTATCACTCACCTAGTTCGCCTATTTATTGATTAAACCCTACTCGTCGTATTCCAACCGGGCTCAGTCCACCCATGTCTCGTATTTCTTTGATTTCCCAGCGAAGCCTAAAAGATCGACTTGGCTTGGCAGCCACACCAGTTACTTTAAGGCTTTTGGCGCTTGCCCTTCTAGTAGGCCTTTGACTGAGACCCACGACTTCTTTCTTATTCTGAGCCGAACACTTGCCCTTCGTATCCACCAAATTGGTCGTATACGGGGACCTTCTAAATCCAAGGGTAATTATAGGCCGTGCTAGAGCCAAGGAACTCAACGAAAACAAGCCAGTGATGATTGTGCTTGGAGCGACTACGATCGGTTTATTAATGCCCGCATAAACAATATCAATCACGAACACGAAAGCAAAGACTGATTTGATTCTGTATCAGCAGCCCGGTAACAAAACAAAGGAGAGAGAGCGAGGCTCGCTTACGTGAGGGTACACCCATGCATATGTGTAGCTCTTGGCTCCGGTTCCATACTGTATAATCTCCTAGGTCTTTCAGCTGAAGTCCGAAAAGGAGGGCACGTCGGTGAATTCTTCGATCCCAAGGGTAGCAGGCGATGAAGCAGGACCTTCACACCAAAGATCTTTTGTACAGAATGTTAGCCTGGAGTCCTCAATCAGGAATCGGATTGTAAGACTCGAGAATCAAAATAGCATTTTTCTTCTTGATAAAGAAAAAGGGTCATATTGGAGTGAAGTAAAAATGGCACTGGATCAAGCTTCGTCTCAAAGGGAATATAATCAAGTAATCTCATTCGAGAATCGGGATCTCCAGATCCGGGAGCTGAAACATTCATTATATTCCCTTTTTCAAGGAGTGCTTTCTGAGCATCCGGGCTTGGCCGAAAATGCCGCCTACAATCCTAAAGAAGCCTTTTGCGACTTCTTTGACTCTGTCTTTCATGAATCTATCTCTCTCCTCTTTTCTTAGTAGTGACTAGTGCTCTTGTAATAAAAGTGGGAAGGAGGAAGTGGTCTTGGTTTCCTCGACCTTTTTATCCAAAAGAAAGGGGCAAGCGAAGTTATAATGCATTGAACTGATCCTGGTCGAGTAGCCCACGGATAAGGTAGTCGACTGACTGATTGACCATTCATTCTGTAACAAGAGAAGTGACCCCCCCTATATAGTAGGAGAAAGATGGAATAAAGTTTCGCTATCTCATCCATTTGAGACAGTTTCAGAGGCCTTTGGGATATATGGGAATAAATGGATTTCTTTCCTCAAATATACATACCTATAGTAATACGTGTTACCATATTCAATAGGAATGGAGCAATTGGCGATTTTCACTCCTAATTCGTCTTTGTAATAGACGCTTTGAATCTCCCTTCCTTTCTTACCGCTCCGCACCTGGCTACTTGACTGTTGACTGAATGTTTGAAAGTCCAGTGGAATTACGCTCCTTCCTTCTTACGAGGTTTGAGTCCTAACGAGTTTTTTTATACGCTTAGCTCACCTATGTGTAATATCATGCATGTATTCTTAACAAGCTTTCAAAGCATTTTTATAAGATAATAGAATACTGGGTACTGGGGGGTCTTGCCTCTACTCTACTTACTTCTCCACTTAACTCCACTCCAGGACACCCAATCAATTAATTGTCAGCGGCGGGGTCTTTGTAACTCAATCTTCGCGTCTACCAAGGTACCATACTTACTTGTTTATTTATGATATAAGGAGTGCACTCCACTTACGAAAGAGTGAATCGAATTCCCTCTATACCCATCTCCCTGGAACAGCCGGAAAAGAAACTCAATCTTAATCCGATTTTTTAGGCGCTAGGGTTGCCGAGTCCTGAGATGCCTCTCTCTATCTCTTATATATAGGCGGAAGTCTTTGCCCGCTCTAGTTCTATATAAGGAGAAGCCTTCAATAAAGAGTCAGCGGGGAGTCACTTTTGACAACTTGATATGGTGCCGTTGAGTGACTGATACGGTTGGGAAGTGTAGATGACAAAGCCAAGCCATTACTTACAACAATCTATCAGCCCTTCGTTGCTAAGAAGCGGTCTAGGAAACGACTTTCATTGAGCTGGACTTGAGATGATCCATTCGAGACGAATGGTTGGACACCACACTTTGACTTGATCCTTTCTCTTTTCTTGCTGCGAGAAGAGCAGCTAAAACAAAAAATGGAATATACTCCTTCCACTTTCATCTGCAACTGAATGAGAAAGAAGCGGACAAAACGAATAGACTAGGAGACTGCGTACGGACAGGATAGACGGATTGGGCTGGTTACAAAATGGCGCTTACACGAATTACAAGACTTCGAATACTTTCAGGGCTTGGAATGAGAAGAGAAAGACAGAATGAAAGAACCAATACAATAGCTTATACTCAGTCCCATAGTATCAGACTAAGTCCTGAAGGATTAAACTAAATGAAACTAAAAGGGAAAAAAAATCGTATGAAAAGAAGGACTTTCCCCTATCTAATAAGGGAGAAGGGTTAGGGCTTTCCTCCTTCAAACAGGGGTTTGTTGTGGTATTTTGCAGTGGATAATGAAGGTCTTTAGAGCGGAATTATCAAGGGGAAGTATTGTATCAGTATGGAGGGCTTAACTCCCAAGATCGCAAACTTTTGCTGTGTGGAAGGCGGTTAGTTGGGAATGGAGTTTAGTCTCTAACAATGTTTGTTGCCGAGTAGGGAATGGTGCGTACATAAACCTTTGGGATCCCAACAGGGGTGCGCAGGCTGCGGAGAGTCTGAAAGCTATTCGCTTACCGAAGACAAAACGGCGGATAAGCTGGTATGGACGCAAAAGTCCTCAGGATGCTATTCAGCTAAAGGGGGTTCTCAATTGCAAATAGCTCTGGAATTCAGCGGCAGTTCCTAACAGCACATAAAGACGGCGTCGCGGCAACATGAAGTGGACGGAATCGGGACCTGCAAGACGGAGAACGGGCGTAGGCTACCAAGAGCCGAAACGCGTGAGTACGCCAGTAGATCCGTCTTGTAGTTGTTGTTTCGTTTCCCCCTAGTGGTGGAACCGCCTGAAGTCAAGACCGGTCAAGAGCAGAAAGCAAGCGTGAGTTATGGTTTCGGAAGAAGAAGGAAGCCAAGTCGAGTCCGGCTTGTTCCCTTGCTTGAGTAAGAGATATATATTACTTGTCTCTACTCAGGCAGGTAGTAGCAGTAGGACTGGACTGAAGGTTAGGCTATTTCATAGCGCCTGGTAGTCCTGTGCCTTATTCGTACTTGTGTTTGAGGGAGCTCGACTGAAAGGAGAGGGAGGTTTGCTTTCCAAGGTTTCTTCCAGAGGGAGAATAATGACATAGATAGAATGGCGGTAGATAAATATATATAACCGCGTATTAGCTTTTATTGGGCTTTCTTAGTGCCGAACGCAGATGTCTGCTTCCGTACTGTTCAAGTCTCTTTTCTTAGCTAAGGAAGATGCCAGCGTTATGCTTAACACATCAAGCCCGGGTTCAGTGTACCTGTTGAAGATCTTAACGTAAGTAACTTAGTGCTTCATAATAATAATACGGTGAAAATTAAAAGAAAAGCGGAATTCATTCGTATTCCGATCGCTTTCAGTCTCATAAAGCAAGCACCTCTTTCACATAAGAAAGTGGAGGCGTCCCCGAAAATCCTAGTTATTCTTTCTCGTTCTGGGGTTGTCCGTTCGGAGGATAACTGGAAACGAATAGCAACGCATATGGCCGAATGGATTTCTCCGGATTCGACCTGTAAT